TATTTCAGCAAAATTATAAATTTTTATAACTTCATTGAAGAATTTCTATTTACTTACTCAAAAAAATTCTCTATCTTTTTTGGTTTGTCCACTACTTTTACTTTAAAAGTAATATTTAGAAAAGGAGGGAATTCTGATATATATGGAAAACTAGAAACTAAGAATAGCAATCTTTGACGAACGGGATGCAAAATCATTATTTTTGCGACATAAGAAAGGGTTGTAAAAATTCCTTTTCTTGTGTCGAAGACTCGGAAGACAAAAATACCCCTTAGATTTATTTCTTCTCCACGATGAGCCGTTCTTCTATTTCCCGGTTATTTCTATCTAGCCGAGTTTGATTCTATTAGAATCAATAATTTTTGATGTATTTTATGACATTTAAATTTGGCAAGACTAAGATAGTCACACCACTCCTACTTGGATAAAAAAAAGAAAGACTAAAGTTAAATAGTCTTCTTTCTTCACAATTTACATACTATGACTAAGAATGCAGTAAAAGAAATTTCCAGCATCTCCTAGAAAAACAGTATAAAAAGCTAAAATATTTTTCTTCTATTATAGATAATCACTAACAAATTTTTTTTAATGTTGATAAATCCGCGAGTCTAGAAATTCATTTCCGACAATTGAACCTTCTCAAACTGTTTCTTTTTAAGAACCAAAAATATTTGGGCCAAAACAACAGATGCTAAGAAGAATAAAAGCCCTTGGACACGTAATGGATCTTGAAGTACTATTTCTGCATCTCCCTGACCAAATCCACCCACATTAGGATTACTTGTTAATGGTTGATCAAATTTGATAGACTCGCCCTCTGAAACAAGAAGTTCTGGTCCTGGAGGGATAATATCAACCACTTGACGCCCATCTGCTGTATCTACTATGGATATTTCATATCCGCCTTTTTCTTTTCGTATGATTTTGCTTACTATACCCGCTGCTGTAGCATTATAAACTGTATTGTTACTCTTACTTCCGTCGGGGTAAATCTGACCCCTCCCCCTGTTTCCACCTACGTATATAGGATATTTTAAGAAGTGAACATCTTTCTTAGTAGCGGGATCGGGTGAAAGAATAGGAAAAGTGATTTCAATATATTTCTGACCAGAAACAGGCCCTATCACAAGAATATTTTTTTTATCCGGGCGATAGCTCTGAAAAGACAGATTACCCATTTTTTCTTTTATCTCAGGGGAAATACGATCAGTAGGAGCTAATTCAAAACTCTCAGGTAAAATAAGAACAGCCCCCACATTCAAACCCCCCTTTTTACCATTAGCAAGAACTTGTTTCAATTGCATATCATAAGGAATTCGAACAACGGCTTCAAATACAGTATCAGGAAGTACTGCTTGTGGAACTTCAATATCCACGGGCTTATTAGCTAAATGACAATTGGCGCATACAATACGCCCAGTTGCTTCTCGTGGATTTTCATAACCCTGCTGTGCAAAAATGGGATATGCACTTGAAATAGATGTCCGAGTTATGATATATATCATGAGTGATACAGAAACGGATCGAGTAATCTGTTTCTTTATCCAAGAAAAAGTATTTTTAGTTGGCATGGTACACTTATGGATCCCAAAAATTTCTACAATAAAATGGGTAGATCACTAATATAGTTCTCTATCCACAATTATGCTATTTACTTTAAATCGAAAAATTTTACTCTAATAATATAGAAAAAATCCCTGGGATCAGTACAAATAGAAAGAATAAGTACGATTTAAAAAATTTTGCTTTTGTATAGTAACAAAAATGAGTAGATCATTTGTCATTTGTCAATCATTCATTGAATGATAAATCACTACAAGTGATGGGGATACGCGATTTAAATAACGGAAAATCCAATATTTAAAAATTGTATCTAGAATTACTGGAAAGGTGGAAACAAGACCAGATATAATTTGATCGTTATGAACAAATCCAAAATCTTTGTAGACAGAACCAATCATTAGTTCCCACCCATGGGGCGAATGAAATCCGATGCATAAATCAGTTAATAAAAGAATAGAAAAAGCTTTTATTGTATCACTTAAGTTATATACGAATTCTTGTGCCCAAGAGTTAAGAATAACAAGTTCTTGATTACCCAGAATAGAAAAACCACTTAGAAAAATGAAATATATTATATTTGTCAAGAAGTGCAAAATCGTATGCATATGATCTTCGTTGTATATCTTCATTAATTGGATCGTTTCTTTGTGGATTCCTATATGAAACTTTTGTAAATGTGTCTCTGAGTATTCCTTAATCATTTCCTCCAAGAGAAGGAGTTCCTCTAATTCTATGAATTTTTCTAGAATATTATTTTCCTGAATATCATTCAAAAAAGGTTCGGATTGTTTAGTATTCCACCAATTAGTAACCCAAGATTCCAAACTTTTATTAAATGAGAAAGAAATCCACCAGGGCAAAAATACTATAGATGTAAGATAGAGGAAAGGATTAAATATTTTATTTTTTGCCATTTTTTCATTTGTGAATTGTTAATGAACCCACTTTATTCGGCGATTCTATGTGATCCAAAATTTTTATCAAGCATGAGTCCTCTTCTAGGGTATCCATTTTTTTTTTTTATTTACTGGTTAGTCCTTGAGTCTAGAAATAAAAAAGAAATAGAATAAAAATCCACTAAAGATAAAGAAATAAACAAAAAATAAATAAGAAAAAAATGTTATTTCCAGATATCTAAATTTTAAAACAAGTATTTCCTTTTGAAAAATGCTCGAACAAATCACTTCAAGTAATGAAATATTATTCATATTTTGAGACGAAAGAAAAGAATCCTTTTTCTATCAAAATATTTAATAAAAAAAAAAAAAAATTTCACTGACTAGCCATAAGTGCGAAATAGAAAAATGGAGTGAATTTTGGAAGAATATTGTAATGATCAAAAGAGAGTGGTAAAACAAGACAGAAAAAAGAAATTACAAAGTTAGAAGATATTCAATTGTTTAGTCATTAAAGAGCACAAAATAAAAAAAAAAAAAGAAAGTTTGATTGACAAAAAAATGAAAAATTTACAAGATCTATCTGGATGTAAAGTATCAAGTCCAACATTTGTTGGACTTCAAATTAAAACTACAAAGGAAACGAAAAATTCTTTATATAAAAATGTTTTGATATATCGTATGACTCTATTAGTTCGGTTTCTTACTAGTTTTGTTACTGAATTGAATTCAATAGATTTCCCTACACATAAAGGGAAAGACCACAAAAATTATTTTGTTTTATGACTATTCCATATGCGTCTGCTTTATATCAAGTGATCGTTTTGAAGAAATTTCAGTTATAGAGAAAGGAGATTCTTGGCTTTTGGCTCTCCTACTAAGAAAGAATTTATTCTTTAGTTTCTTTTTCAAAATACCTCAATTGGTACACGCAAGAAATAGGCTAATTCAGTAGCTTTTTCTTCAATTTCTCGTGGAGTCAAATTCTCATCAGTACGAGTCAAAGGAATGGCCCCTTGGCCTCTGATTTCCATATAAAGAACCCGACGGGCATAAATACCCTCTTTAACTTCTATTCGGACGGACTGAATATCTTTTATAAGAAATCGGAGGAAGATGCGACGATTTTTTCCAGGAAATCCCCAACGAAAAATAGACACTATTCCTTCTTTTTTATCGAATCGATCATAACCACTACCTACATTCCAGGAAATTGTGCACCACAAATAGGAACTAATAAAAAGACCCGCGATTCCATAGAAATACATTATGAGTCCTTGTGGAAAAAAAATGATTTGTTGAGACGGAAAAAAAGATATCAAATTTCTACCAAGATAACTAGAAGTTCCAGTTAATAAGAATCCTAATGAGCCTAAAAAAACGATAAAAGCCCAGCAGAAATTACTTATTTTTCGAGATCCCACTATAAGTTCTATCCATAGATGTTCTGATCGCCAACTCATAACTTGATTCGATTTCAATTGCATTTTTTTTTTTGAATTGAGAGATTTGAATTTACTCTATTTTTGTTGTTTCCGAAATAACTTTCATCAACTAGCACTATTTTGATATGAATCGTTAGAAGTAATTTATCAAATTGGTTAGATCTAAAATAAGAACCTCCTTCTTATACGATCCTACTATGGATATCAATATATAGAGATATACTTACTTTTCATTTCAGACATCCACGGATCCTGTTACAATTCTATTTTCTTTTCAAATAACTAGAATGCATTTACTCATATATCAGTTTCTATATGTAGAAAAGTTTTAAAAAAGTTATGCTCAGAGAAAGACGCATCTTATACCATATTCCACTAAATGAATATTTGTGTTATGATACAAGTCTAAGTTTTCAAAAATGAAAAAAAAAAATCTCATCTATATTCTATATATAGAATATAGATGAGATTTGGTCTTCTCGGATCTAAACAATCTTGTTGTTTTGAATATGAAGAGATAACGAAGCCATTGCAATTGCCGGAAAAACTAGGCCTACTAAAGGCACAAAAACAGAGGGAAAGGTGAGAGTTGTCATAGAATGGGTACCTCAATTTACTATTTGTACCTGTTATTATTATATTGTTATAAAAATATCTTATAATAATTATATATAAGAATTATAGATATAGAATAAAATTCGCAAATGATAGCAAAAAAATTAGATTTTCTATTTCTTATTATTTACTATTTCTATTTATTGGATTTTTATCCAATTATAGATATTATGGAATCCCCTTTTTCCCATAAATTCGTATATATATAATTATATATTAGATAATATCATAAATTCTTAATCTAAATTAATAGAATTAACAATTCAAAATTTGAATTATTCAATTGTAAATGTCAAATTATTCAAATTAAACTGGATTTCGAATTAATATAGACAAATCTAGATCGAAGTGTCTATCTAAGCGAGTATATAGAATAAATAGTTCAAGGAATGTATAAAAATGGACTTATTCATCTTTTGACATGAATGATATGTATAATAATTTCTTTTTTATACAATTAAATCTTATGTCAGCAAAAAAA